TCTTTGGTTAGGTATTGGAGCAACATTACCTATTGATAAATCCTTAACTTTAGGTCTTTTTTAAATTGATTCAACCCTGAAATACCACAACGTTATGTATCTAGGGAAGATTCGCTTTGAATCGACTATTCCCTAGATACATATCTCAAATTTCATTATAGAGGCATGCATTTAAAATATGGGATCGTACCGGAAGAAAAAAAAAAAAAAATTCTTTATCCTTAAAACTAAAAAAAATTCAATGGATTTAAAAAAAATCCTTAGGTAAATTCATTGCGAAATTCTTCTGTAGAATGTCTAATATTTGTTTTACATCTTCTACTCGAAAATGTTCAATTCTCATAAGATCTTCTTTACTATTACTCAAAAGATCAAATAATGTGTGTATATTGGACCTTTTGAGACAATTATAGGTTCTGGAAGGCAATTCTAATTGGTCAATAAAAATACATTTTAATGCAATTCCTTTTTTGTTTTTCTTTAGATTAGCCAATTCATTATGAAAGGTAAAAAGGGGTACAGTGGATATGTTTTCACTGTCCTCTAAAAGGATTTCCTGTTCCTCCGCATGTAGAAAAGGAATAAATAAATTAATTAAATTACGGGAAGCTTCGTAAAGTGCTTCCTTAGGGGTTAAACTCCCATTCGTCCATATTTCAAGAAAGAGTATTTCTTGTTTCTCAGTCCCATTCCCATAAGAATGAATACTATGATTGGCATTTCGAACAGGCATGAATACAGTATCTATAGGATAACTGCCATCTTGATAGTTATTTGGTGTTTTCAGACGATATCCACGATCCCTTTCGATTTGTAATCCAATACACAAATCAATGGGTTCTGTCAGGTTAGCTATATGCTGTGTAGTATCAACGATTTCCACGGAAGGTGGTGAGATAATATCTTGAGCGGTTACGGATCTAGGGCCCCTGACACAAATGGAGGCATCGAGAGTTCCATACAGATTACTTCTCAATACAATTTCTTTCAAATTCATTAAAATTTCATGTACTGATTCTTCAATACCTACTATCGTAGAATATTCATGTGTTACCTTATCAAATTTTGCACGTGTAATACATGTTCCTTCAATTTCTCCAAGTAAAGCTCTTCGCATCGAGATACCTATCGTGTCGGCTTGACCTTTCATAAGTGGGGACAAAATGAAACGGCCATAATAAAGACGTTTACTATCAACTCTTGATTCAACACACTTCCACTGTAGTGTCCGAGTGGATATTGTTACTTCCTCCCGAACCATACTAATATGATTATTTTCTCAGATCATTGAATCATTTATTTCTCTTAATATCTGTTCAATTCTTATTTCTACACACGTCTTTTTTTAGGGGGTCTACATCCATTATGTGGCATAGGGGTTACATCACGTACGAAACTTAATAGTATACCACTTCTACGAATGGCTCTTAATGCTGCATCTCTTCCTAGACCAGGTCCTTTTATCATGACTTCTGCTCGTTGCATCCCCTGGTCGACTACTGTGCGAATAGCATTCGCTGCTGCGGTTTGAGCAGCAAAAGGTGTCCCTCTTCTTGTGCCTCTGAATCCACAAGTACCGGCGGAAGACCAAGAAACCACTTGACCCCGTACATCGGTAACAGTCACAATGGTATTGTTGAAACTTGCTTGAACGTGAATAACTCCTTTTGGTATTCTACGTCCATTCTTACGTGATGCAATACGTCCATTTCTACGTGAACCAATTTTTTGTATAGCTTTTGTCATATTTTATTATCTCATAAATATGAGTCAGAGATCGATGGATATATCCATTTCATGTCAAAACGTGGATCCTTATATTTGTACATTGAGTCTTATAAAGTCTACCTTAAAAAAAAAAAAAAAAGATTATCCTTGTCTCTGTTTATGTCTGGGATTGGAACAAATTACTATAATTCGCCCTCGCCTACGGATCAGTCGACATTTTTCACAAATTTTACGAACAGAGGCCCTTATTTTCATAATTTTTCATTCCTTACCTAAATTCCAAATATACTTTTGGGAAGAAAATAAGTTTCCTCAACTTCTGAATTTCGAATTGTATCCTTATGAAATGAAACCAATGTTTAAAAAAACGATTTAATCGTTTGAATCTTTGTTTCGAAGTCTATAAATTATACGTCCTCTGGTTGAATCATAACGACTTACTTCGATTTTGACTCTATCCCCTGGTAGTATCCTTATAAAACTACGTCGAATCCTACCCGAAACATAACCTAGAATCATCTTTTCATTATCTAAACGAACCCGGAACATACCATTTGGAAGTGATTCAGTAATTAAACCTTCATGAATCAATTTTTGTTCTTTCATTCCAGGCAACCCCCTTGAAGTATCAACTAATGGAGGAGGAGTGATCTTAGACAACCTAAACTTACCTTTCTTCTCTTTTTCACAAATGGCAAGTTACAGATCAAAATTCATAAAGATCACCATATAGAACACAAAATTTCTCCTCCAATTCCTTCGAGTCGAGCCTCTCGATCAGTCATTATACCTCGAGAAGTAGAAAGAATAACAATCCCCATTCCACCTAAAATCCTAGGAATTCTTTGGGAGTTGGAATAAATTCGTAGACCGGGTCGGCTGATACGCTTTAAAATATTTCTATATGTTCCCGTCCTATTTCTTCTATGTCGCAGGGTTGAAACCAAGAAATTTTTGTTGTTTTCCTGATGTTTTCTAACGTTTTCAATAAAACCTTCTCGTAGAAGTATTCTAACAATACTTTCGATGATATTAGTAGATGGTATTCGAACCGTTTCCTTTTTATTCATGTCAGCATTTCTTATCGAAGTTAGTATATTTGAAATAGTGTCCCTACCCATGATAAACTAAAAGTTTTAGTACCTCTTTTTTTGATATAATCAACATGTTCTTTTTTTTTTTTTTATGAAATATTAGAGGTATATACGTGAGACACAATCTACTAATTGGTCTATTTCAGATACTTTCCTATATCATACACGGTTTCATCTACTTTTACTTTTTTTTTATAAAACCTCAGGGGCTAATGAGACTATTTTAGCGAAATTCAACTGTCTTAATTCTCGCGCGATCGCACCAAAAACGCGAGTTCCCTTTGGATTTCCTTCCTGATCAATGACAACTGCTGCATTGTCATCATATCGTATTATCATACCGTTGTCACGTTTGAGTTCTTTACATGTACGTACAATTACAGCTCTGACCACTTCTGATCTTTCTAGAGGCATATTGGGTACGGCTTCCTTTATTACAGCAACAATAACATCACCAATATGAGCATATCGATGATTACTAGCTCCTAGGATTCGAATACACATCAATTCTCGAGCCCCGCTGTTGTCCGCTACATTCAAATGGGTCTGAGGTTGAATCATTTTTTTTTTATCTGTTTTTCAATGCAAGGGGCGAAGAAAAAAAGAGAAATATTGTCTGTCCAGAAATTGTAATTTTTTATCACAAATATCTCTTTGGTTTCACATTCCTATCCCGCAATAACGAATTGAGTTCGTATAGGCATTTTGGACGCAGCTATCTCAATAGCTGCTCTGGCTACTGTTTCTGATATTCCACCCATTTCATAAAGTATTCGACCCGGTTTAACGACGGATACCCAATATTCAGGAGATCCTTTTCCAGAACCCATACGTGTTTCCGTCGGTCTTACCGTAACAGGTTTGTCGGGAAATATACGTACCCATATTTTTCCACCACGACGCGCATATCGTGTCATTGCTCGCCGTCCCGCTTCTATTTGTCTAGATGTAATCCAAGCGGGTTCAAGTGCTTGAAGAGCGTATCTACCGAAACAAATACGATTGCCTCTAGAAGATATTCCCTTCATTCTTCCTCTATGTTGTTTACGGAATCTCGTTCTTTTTGGGTTATAGTTGATGGTTGTTTCTTAATCCCATCTCTACTGCAGAACCGGACATGAGAGTTTCTTCTCATCCAGCTCCTCGCGAATGAAACAATTCCATTATACTACGGATACACATGTATGATAACTAAATCATGGGATTTCTCGATATTGAATCAATCCGTCACATAGGAATTTTTAGATCTTGTATAGTATATATATAGAGTATATTGTTATACATATACTGGACCTCCATTTAGTTATGTTATATATAATGCCTTTATTTTGATCTTATCGTTTTTTTACCTTTACTAAATTACCTACCCAATGACCCCAAATATTGCAACCCAATAAAGGTTTCGCGGGCGAATATTTACTCTTTCAATATCTGCTTCATTCGTAGAGTCAGGTCAATCCCTGACCTCTTGGAATAAATCAATTGAATTCTGGTTCGTTCCGCCATCCTACCCAATGAATCATTACGATTCGTTTTCAATCGAATCTTATGCAGTCATAGGTTCCATCGTTCCCATAGCTTCTCCGTTACTGGCTAGGCCTAAACTCTGCAATGGAGCTCTTAATTAAATTGGTTCTCGAGTCAATTCACTTAGTCTCTATTGACCCCAAGCTCCCTCTTAGTTGTATTGTTACTATAAGCAAACCGGATTCATTGAATGATGGGCGAATCCCTATTGATGCTTTATCACATTGCCTTTTTTTTTAGCTAAGTCATAGACCATATATATTGGAATTATATATCATTGGATATTTTCTTTCTCTTTCTTTCTCTCAACTTTCCATTTATCCACATTCCCCATTTTCGCTTCACAACTCAAAATCGATTTATTCCGCCTTTAGGGAAAAAATTTCAGTTGTTTCAACTATATGATATATTAATCATATAGTGACCGTTTTGTTGGATTGTGATAATCTGAAGCAATGAGCTGATTTTTAGTTCTTTAGTTCTAAAATTTTTAGTTCATACTAGGGGTCACCACCCCCCCCCCCCCTTTTTTTTGAATCCCAACTCTAAAGAAAAAAAAAATACACGAGTCACACACTAAGCATAGCAATTCTACCAAATGTAATGGTCAATCGAATTTTTATTTAAACCCATATAATTAAGAAAAGAATTAGAATTGTTTTGTATTATTCATTTTTTATTGAACGCAAAAAAAAGTAAAAAAAACTTAAACCTTTTTTTTTGTTTAATTGCTGGGCTGTATAGAATGAATGGCAAATCCAATAAAGGCCCATTTAATCTTCGTCTACAAATATCCAAATTTTGATGCCTAATACACCATAGATAGTTCGAACCATATAGGAACAATGGTCAATTTTAGCTCGAATGGTTTGTAGGGGAACTCTACCCTCTCTGATCCATTCGACACGGGCAATTTCCTTTCCGTCGATACGGCCTGCAATTTGCACTTGAATGCCTTTTGTATCTGCTTGTTCAGTTAATTCAATAGCTTTTTTCATTGCCTTTCTAAAGGAGACTCTTTTTTTTAATTGTCCTGCTATATATTCTGCAAGAATATTAGGTTGTCCGTAAGGTTTTGCAACTCTTGTGATAACAACGTTGAGTCTGCGGTTCCCGGAGTTAAACTCTTTTTGTACATTGCTCTGTAATTCTTCGATTCCTCGTGTTCGACCCTCTATCAACAAATTTGGGAATCCAATATAGATTATAACTTGAATTAGATCGATTCTTTTTTGAATCCCTATACGCGCAATTCCTTCGAAACCAGAAGAAATTCTCATTTCTTTTTGTACATAATTCTTGATACAATCCCGTATTTTTTCATCTTCCTGTAAACCATCGGAATAATTTTTTGGTTGTGCAAACCAAAAGGAGCGATGACTTTGCGTTGCACCAAGTCTGAAACCAAGTGGATTTATTTTTTGTCCCATATCTCTCTACTATGCTTATCTACTATACTTTATCTTATACTCATCTACCCATCCATATCTTCTTTCTAAAATGGAAGTGGGTTCCTTTTTCGTTCTATCCTTCAATACAATTGTTATATGACAGGTCGATCTTTTTATGGTATAACTACGTCCTCTAGCCTGAGGGTTTAACTTTTTAACAATAACACCCTCATTAACTTCGGCTTTACTAATAAATGAATCAGCTTCGTTAAAACCCATATTGTGATTAGCATTTGCTGCTGCAGAATAAACCAATTTAAAAATGGGATAAGATGCCCGATAAGGCATAAGTTCCAGTATCATAAGTGTTTCCTCATAGGAACGCCCACGAATCTGATCAACGACTCTTCGTGCTTTATGAGCAGACATATGTATATATTGAGCTACAGCTTTGACTTCTGTACGCGATTTCCTTTTTTTCATAAGGTTTACCTCCCCCCCCAATCCAATGAATAATGAGCACTTATTTCACTTTATTAACTTAACGACGAGATCGATTATCATTTCTCGCATGGCCTCGGAAAGTTAGAGTAGGTGCGAATTCTCCCAATTTGTGACCCACCATACGATCTGTTATAAAAACAGGTAAATGCTCTTTCCCATTATGAACAGCAATAGTATGGCCCACCATTGTGGGGATAATGGTAGATGCTCTGGACCAAGTTACTATTATCTCTTTTTCTTTCCTTATGTTGAGCTTTTCCACTTTTTCCAATAAATGAAAAGCTACAAAGGGATTTTTTTTTAGTGAACGTGCCATGGGGGTGTAATTACTCCTTTTCCTTTCTTTTGGTAAAGAGGTAACTCTTTTTTTCTACCTCTATTGGTTCTATTTGCAATCTTGCTATTTACGGCGACGAAGAATCAAACTATCACTATATTTTTTCCTTTTCCTACTTCTTCTGCCAAGCGCAGGATAACCCCAAGGGGTTGCGGGTTTTTTTCTACCGATTGGGGCCCTCCCTTCACCACCCCCATGGGGATGGTCTACAGGGTTCATAACTACTCCTCTTACTACAGGACGCTTACCTAGCCAACACTTAGATCCGGCTCTACCCAACCTTTTCTGGTTCACCCCAACATTGCCCACTTGTCCGACTGTTGCTGAGCAGTTTTTGGATATCAAACGGACCTCTCCAGACGGTAATCTTAATGTGGCCGATTTACCCTCTTTTGCAATCAGTTTCGCTACAGCACCTGCTGCTCTAGCTAATTGTCCACCCCTTCCAAGTGTAATTTCTACGTTATGTATGGCCGTGCCTAAGGGCATATCGGTTGAAGTAGATTCTTCTTTTTGATCAAAAAACCCCTTCCCAAACTGTACAAGCTTCTTCCAAAGCATACGGCTTTCTGGATGTAGATGATGATATCTAGACAGACGGATCTTCTATGAATCGTATGATGAAGTACCACATTTTTGGATATATAGGAATCCATATCTGCTGAATCACTCATGTTATGATCTTCTACATCCTAGGTCTCCCCGTTCCGTCATCTGGCTTATGTTCTTCATGTAGCATTCAGACCGAATGAATCTATGAAATTACGTCGATACTTCCACATATTACGGGTAACGTAGGAGACATCTCTAGTTTTCCCCCGGGGGATCTTTAGAATTACCACTGCTTAGCTTTCAATTCGCCTCTGACCATCAAATGAAATGTGAATAACCCGTCCTCCTCTCTTTGAAACAAGGGGCG